CCCATAAGAACCATATCCTGACTTTTATCTGGAGAATATCCAACAATAACTTCCATCGAATGAATAATTGATCCGGATCCTAAGAACAACAATGCTTTTGAATAAGCATGAGTAATCAAATGAAATAAAGCAGCTCGATAAGACCCCATACCTAGAGCTAACATCATATAACCCAATTGAGACATTGTAGAATAAGCTAAGCTTTTCTTAATATCTTTTTGAGCCAGAGCTAAAGTAGCTCCTAAAAGTAATGTTATTATACCTATCAAGGCTATTAGATTTATAATGTAAGGTATAACTATGAAAAGAGGAAGAAGCCGTGCTACAAGAAAAATCCCTGCTGCTACCATGGTAGCGGCATGTATAAGAGCCGAAATGGGGGTAGGCCCTTCCATGGCATCAGGCAACCATACATGAAGGGGGAATTGGGCAGATTTAGCAACTGCGCCGACAAATAGTAGGAAGGCACATAAAGTAACAAATAAAAAATTAACCTCATTATTATAAACTAAGTTATTGAATATTTCAAACAAATCCCGAAATTCAAAACTACCAGTTATCCAATAAAAACCCAAAATTCCTAATAATAAACCAAAATCCCCGACACGATTAGTTACAAACGCTTTTTGACAAGCATTTGCCGCGCTAGGTCGTGTGAACCAAAAACCTATTAATAGATAAGAACACATTCCAACCAATTCCCAAAAAATATAAATTTGTATCAAATTTGAACTAGTAACTAATCCCAACATTGAGGTATTGAAAAAACTCATATAAGCAAAAAATCTCAAATATCCCTGATCATGAGACATATAATTGTCACTATAAATAAGAACCATAATTCCAACAGTAGTGATTAATATTAACATAATAGAAGTAAGTGGATCAACCAAGCAGCCAAATTCTAAAGAAAAATCATTATTGATGGTCCAAGACCATACGTATTGATAGACAGAATTATTATTTATTTGCTGAATAAGAAAATGGGTTGAAAAAACCATAACTATACTTAACAATAAAACACTAGGAAAAGCCCATATACGGCGAAAATTTTTTGTTGCCGTTGGAAAAAGTAGAAGTCCTGCTCCAATTAACATAGGGACTGGAAGTGGAATGAAAGGTATAATCCATGAATATTGATATGTATATTCCATAAAAAAAAATTATCTTAATTAATTGTTTATGATTCATCGGTTCTTATTTATTTTGAAAGGGGTCAGTTAATAAAAAAAAATTAAGATATAAAAAAAAAACTTAAATATAATTTTCTAGCTAATTTTACGTACTACAATAATTTTAATTTTTTATATCTATAAGAGCAAAGATAAAAAATTACACAAAAAACAGTATTTAATATGAATCATAAAGCTCGTAACTTGACCCATAATTTTTTTTTTATGTAATGTGATTGTTCAGAATCATTAACCAATTAGTTTTGTAACTAATTGATTGTCTTCCATTACAATAAAAATTTATTTGTAGGAAATGCTATGGTATCCAACACTTTATTTTACGTAAAATAAAAAAAAAGGGCAAATAAAATACCTTTATAAAAATATAATATAAATATAAAATGGATTAAATTTGGTCTACTTTTTCTTAGATTTTGAACAATTTAAATAATTAATATAATAAAAAAATTATTAAAGGTTTTAGGTTTTTTTATTAAGCGAGGTGGGTTGGATTATTACACATTTTTTTTTTTTTTTTTTTTTATCAACTTCAATCTATTCTAGTTGGTATAGTGGATCTTATTGTTCTTGGTAATATTTTATGCGATTTTTACACACCCCCCTTTTTTTATGAAGGGAGTATTATTTAGAGAATAAATAGGTAGATAATAGTAAAGAACAATTGATTTTGAATAATAGATGTCTTTCACATCCAACCAAAGAACTTATTATAATTTTTTAATGGCAGTTCCAAAAAAACGCACCTCTATTTCAAAAAAAAAGATTCGTAAAAATATTTGGAAAAGGAAAGGATATTGGGCAGCATTAAAAGCTTTTTCGTTAGCAAAATCTCTTTCTACCGGGAGTTCGAAAAGTTTTTTTTGTGTAACAAATAAATAATCAAACAATACAATAAATAATACGAAAAGGTCTCATTAGAAAACGAGGAAGGTAATATAATTTTATTTATAAGTTATAAAAATTATAATTAATCAACAATTAAAATAAATTTATTTTTAGTTATATTTTATATATTATTTATTACAAAGAATATATTTTATTATTATTTATTACAAAGAAGAGGTCGTTGAAACTAAACTAATTGGTTAAGTTTAAAATGCGTTTTATAATCTTCTAAACCATAATTTTTATAAATTATTATGACTATATAAACTCCCTGAACCCAATTAAATTAATAAAAGCCCCCTTTATTTGCATTTTTAGTTTAGGTAGTTATATAATGAATGTACCCATTCTGAGTGATCTATTTGGGATCCTATGTTTCGATTGGAAGATCGATCAAGATACGATATATTATTATCGATTATATTAGATTATATATTTAATTTTTAAATTTATACAGTTTTTTTTGAAATACGGTACAATTTTTATTTCTCGTCTTAATAGCTAACAAAATAGGTTTGCTAAATCTTAACGCAAAATCTCTCCACAACAAAAAACCTAACGCTTAATAAAAAACTAACTATGAAAATATTTGCATAAATCTCTTAAGTGTATCGCTGAAATTGTGTTATATATTATATAAAAATTATATTTTTTTGTTTTTATKATTAATATTAATAAAAAAAATGCTAAAAGAAACGAATCATTAAAAAATGCAAAAGAGACAGAACATTGTTTTTAGTTCTATCCATGGATTGCAATAAAAATTATCTAGTTACAACCGTTACGTTTTAGGAGAGCGTAAAAGAATAACCTACGAAAAAACACATTATTAGTTCAGTTAAATAAAATGGACATCCTAAAAAGATAAATAATAAGAATAATAAAAATTATTAATTAAAACGTTTAAATCGCTAATTTTTAAACAAGTTTTTATTCATCAATTTAAAAGGTTTCCTAAAAAAATATTGCATTGAATTAACCCCTTCAATCTCGACGATTGAATAAAAATAGGTTATTATTATTTCGAATAAGCCGCTATGGTGAAATCGGTAGACACGCTGCTCTTAGGAAGCAGTGCTAGAGCATCTCGGTTCGAGTCCGAGTAGCGGCATGGCATCTTCTAAAAGAGTTAGTCCTATAATGAATTCCCATTTCAATTCCTATAATTGAGGGGCCCCTTCTTTAATAATTTTTATGATATTTTCAACTTTAGAGCGTATATTAACTCATATATCCTTTTCGATCGTTTCAATTGTAATTACAATTCATTTGATAACTTTAGTAGTCTATGAGATCGTAGGACTAGAGGATTCATCAGAAAGGGGTATGATAGCTGCCTTTTTCTCCATAACAGGATTATTGGTTACTCGTTGGATGTATTTTGGGCATTTACCATTAAGCGATTTATATGAATCATTAATTTTCCTTTCGTGGAGTTTTTCCATTATTCATATGATTCCGTATTTTAAAAAACATAAAAAACATTTTAGCGCAATAACCGCGCCAAGTGCTATTTTTACTCAAGGTTTTGCTACTTCAGGTCTTTTAACTGAAATGCATCAATCTACAATATTAGTACCCGCTCTACAATCCCATTGGTTAATGATGCACGTAAGTATGATGGTATTGAGCTATGCAGCTCTTTTGTGTGGATCATTATTATCACTCGCTCTTCTAGTTATTACATTTAGAAAATTAATAAGGGTTTTGAGTAAAAGCAACAATTTAGTAACTGAGTCGTTTTACTTTGGTGAGATTCAATACGTGAACGAAAGGAACAATGTCTTACGAAACACTTATTTTATTTCGTATCAAAATTATTACAGGTATCAATTGATTCAACAATTGGATCGTTGGAGTTATCGTATTATTAGTTTGGGGTTCGTCCTTTTAACCATAGGTATTCTTTCGGGAGCCGTGTGGGCTAATGAAGCATGGGGGTCGTATTGGAATTGGGATCCAAAGGAGACTTGGGCATTTATTACTTGGACCGTATTCGCTATTTATTTACATATTAGAACAAATAAAATTTTTGAAAGTGTCAATTCTGCAATTGTGGCCTCAATGGGCTTTCTTATAATTTGGATATGCTATTTTGGGGTTAATCTATTAGGAATAGGGTTGCATAGTTATGGTTCATTTACATTAACATCTAATTGAATTGAATTGAATTCACTTGACGAATAGAAACATAGGACTGCATACGTGTATATATAAGAAAACTTCATGTAAACCATCAAGAACCATTTGAATCATTCCATTTTGATTACTTGATTCAAATGGTTCTCACAAAAGCCAAATATATCTGGTTATAATATAATTCCAATTTTTTTTTTTTTTTTAGAGAATAAAAAGACTTATTTTTTTATTGTACAATGAACTCTTTTAAAAATAATGGGATTTAAGTTTAATTTTTTGGTTTACTCACGAAAACTATCTATAAAAATAATTGGATATAATAGCTTCAACCTTGTCAACTGATAATGAGAAAACAAAATCGGGATAAACACCAATACCTATTATAGGTAAAAGAATAGAGATGGAAACAAATAATTCTCGCGGCCCAGAATCAAAAAAATAAAATTTTTTGGCATTAAAATTAAAAAGCTTGTATCCATAGAACATCTGGCGTAACATAGATAATGAATAAATAGGAGTTAATATCATTCCAATTGCCATTACAAAAGTAATTAATATTTTTGTGATAAAAAGATATTTTTGGCTAGTAAGTATTCCAAAAAAAACTATCAATTCGGCAACAAAACCGCTCATGCCCGGTAATGCAAGAGAAGCCATTGATAAGATACTGAAAGTCGTGAATATTTTTGGAATTGCGATAGCCATTCCGCCCATTTCGTCGAGATAAACAAGACGTATTCTATCATAACTCGTTCCGGCCAAGAAAAAAAGAGCAGCGCCAATAAATCCGTGAGAGATTATTTGTAAAAAGGCTCCGTTCAGTCCCGTATCGCTTATAGAACCAATTCCTATAATTATGAAACCCATATGAGATACAGAGGAATAGGCTATTCTTTTTTTTAAATTACGCTGACCAAGAGATGTTGAAGCTGCATAGATTATTTGAATTGTGCCTACTACCATCAACCAGGGAGAAAATACAGAATGGGCGTGGGGTAATAATTCCATATTGATCCGAACCAATCCATATGCTCCCATTTTTAATAAGATTCCCGCTAAAAGCATACAAGTACTGTAATGTGCCTCTCCGTGGGTGTCTGGTAACCATGTATGTAAGGGTATGATCGGTGATTTGACAGCAAAAGCAATAAGAAATCCAATATAGAATATTATTTCCAGTGCTACAGGATACGGTTGATTCGCTGATGTTTCAAAATTAAATGTTGGTTCATTGGAACCATATAAACCAATACCCAGAATTCCTATTAATAAAAAAACAGAACCTCCTGCAGTGTACAAAATAAATTTTGTAGCTGAATACAAACGTTTCTTCCCCCCCCACATGGATAGAAGTAGATAAACTGGAATTAATTCTAACTCCCACATGATGAAAAAAAGTAAAAGGTCGCGAGACGCAAATGGTCCTATTTGACCGCTATACATTGCTAACATCAGGAAATGAAATAGCCGGGAATCCCGAGTAACCGGCCAAGCTGCTAAAGTAGCTAAGGTTGTGATAAATCCTGTCAGTAAAATAGGTCCTATAGAAATTCCATCTATTCCCAACCTCCAGTAAAAATCAAAAAAATCGATCCATTTATAATCCTCTGTCAGTTGCATTAATGGATCATCCAATTGGAAATGATAACAGAATGCATAGGTTGTTAGAAGGAGTTCCACTATACATATACATAGAGTATACCACCGAATTACCTTATTCCCTCGATGAGGGAGAAAGAAAATTAAGGAACCCGCGAATATTGGAAAAACTACAACTAGCGTTAACCAAGGAAAATAATTCATGGTAAAAACAAGATAAACTTGGACCAGAAAAACCCGTGCTCAAAATAAAAATTTTTTGAGCGCGGGTTTTTGTCGGTAAAGGTAAAAAAAAATGTATTCCAGTAGGGTTTTCTGGAACGTATTAATAAGCTAGACCCATACTTCGAGTTGTTTCATGCCATAAATACACTCGAACACTCAAGAAATCCGTGGGACAGGCGGATTCACATCTCTTACAACCGACACAGTCCTCTGTTCTTGGAGCAGAAGCGATTTGCTTAGCTTTACATCCGTCCCAAGGTATCATTTCTAATACATCCGTTGGGCAGGCTCGCACACATTGAGTACACCCTATACACGTATCATAAATCTTTACTGAATGTGACATTGGAGCTATAAATTTTTGAATGTCCTAAATTTTCGATCTAGTAAACTTATAAATGAATCATATATTTATACACTAGATGAATCAATAATTTATCAGAATTTTTCTAATCAACCCACTTCTGTATTGACTCATACAATAGAGCCAAGATACTTTGATTTCCTACTTTTTAGAAAACACGTATTATACGTAATGTATATGTATGGTCATAGTAATTATAATTTATGAATATTATACTTTATATGATTAATACTACTTATTCAACAAATTCGACTGATTGATACGAGTTGATTTTCTGTTACGATAAATTGAGGAAACAATAGCCGGGCCAATAGCTGCTTCAGCGGCTGCGATAGCTATAACAAAAATCGAGAAAATATTTCCTTTTAATTGGCGACTATCAAAAAAATCAGAAAATGTTACGAAATTTATATTAACCGCATTCAGTATAAGTTCAAGACACATAAGGGCTCTAACCATATTTCGGCTCGTGATCAATCCATAGATACCGATAGAAAATAAGTAGGCACTTAAAACAAGTACATGTTCGAGCATCATTGAACAACTCCTTATCGATTTCGATTCATTTCAATATGAACTGAACAACAATTCAACAGATTCAATTGACTAGAATAAAAAAAAAGTACGGAACAAAAGAATATATTGTATTGTTAATAGAATATATTGTATTGTTAATAGAATAACTTGAATAAAAAATTTATATTTTAAGCATAAACAAGCTGTAATTGAAGAAAAATAAATGGAATAAAACAGAACAGAGTTTAATGTGGATTGCTGTTGCTAATTATATAGATTTATTACTGGCGCGCCACAGAAATTGCGCCTATCAAAGCGGCTAAAAGAATTATCGAAACTAATTCAAATGGAAGAAAAAAATCAGTTGATAAATGAATTCCAATTTGTTGACTATTAGTTATCAAATCTTGTTCTATAATCTGGTTTGATCTTGTAGTCCAAATAATCCCGTACCATGACGTATCTGTAATAGTAATTATCAGTAAAACAAAAATACCTGTACAAATTGGCAAAGTAACCCCATCCCCAATGGTCCAAAGATTCAAATCTTTGTAATATTCTGACCCATTCATGAACATCACAGCAAATATGATTAAAACATTTATAGCTCCCACGTAAATAAGTAGCTGTGCAGCAGCTACAAAAGAGGAGTTTAATATAATATAGAATAAGGATATACAAACAAGAACCAGTCCCAACGAAAAGGCAGAATAAATGGGGTTGGTAAATAATACCACTCCTATACTTCCTAGTATAAGAACCGATCCCAGAAAGACTAAAAGAAAATCATGTATTGGTCCGGGCAAATCCATTATATGTAAAATAAGAGATAAATAAATAAAAATGTTTTTCATGCCCTTATTGATACCCGACCAAAAATATTTTTTATGATTTTTGAGCAATTCCTAATTTAATCCTAAGGGATTTGAATAAATACAATTATTGGACAAATTTTATTCTTTATCTGAAAGAGTGGTTCTAATTCGAAACTATATATTAAAAAAAAATTACAGATACATTAATTAACGGATTAATGGATTTTAAATACCGTGATTCTTACCAACCAACCAATAGTTGGGATTTGTAGTTATTGACCAAACAAAACGAAAGAAACCCTACTTCCTTTCCTTTAGATTAGATCAAAACTGAAAGGTATTAGTAAGGTAATTATAAAATATTCTTTAATCAAGATATTTCCTTATTTTTTTGAGGCGAATTAAAAATTGTTCGAATTGTATAATCGTCAATTACTGACATTGGTAAACGGCCCAAAGCAATTTGATTATAATTCAATTCGTGTCGATCATAAGTAGAAAGCTCATATTCTTCAGTCATTGATAAACAATTTGTTGGACAATACTCAACGCAATTACCACAAAATATACAGACTCCGAAATCTATGCTGTAATTAAGCAACCGTTTCTTGCGAATATGAGTTTCCAATTTCCAATCAACAACGGGTAGATCTATAGGACATACACGAACACATACTTCACAAGCAATACATTTATCAAATTCAAAATGGATTCGACCGCGGAAACGCTCCGCGGTGATTAATTTTTCATAAGGGTATTGAATAGTTACGGGTAAACGATTTGCGTGGGATAAAGTAATCATAAAACTTTGACCAATGTACCTTGCAGCTCGTACTGTTTGTTGACCATAATTAATGAACCCAGTTACCATAGAGAACATATCGTTAATATATATATGAATAATTTTATGTTGGTTTATTTCTCTTGTTTGAGACAAATTGTGAATATAGATTACAGCGAAAAGAGTTGGGAAGAAGTTGTTAATAATAGATTACCGAGAGAAATAGGTAAAAGAAATTTCCATCCAAGATTCAATAGTTGGTCCATTCTTAGCCTCGGTAAAGTCCATCTTGTTGTGATAGGAATGAACAAGAACAAATAAGTTTTAACTAATGTAATAAAGATACCAATTGTTGCTCCACAAACTCCACATGTTTTATTTATTTCAAAAAGCTCAGAAATGTACATGTCCGGAATAGAGATATTCCACCCTCCCAAGTAAAGAACTGTTACAAATAATGAGGAAACTAATAGGTTTAGATAGGAAGCAACATAAAATAAACCAAATTTTATACCCGAGTATTCTGTTTGATAACCTGCTACTAATTCTTCTTCGGCTTCTGGTAAATCAAAAGGTAATCTCTCACATTCCGCTAGGGAAGAAATGATAAAAATGATAAACCCTACAGGCTGACGCCACAAATTCCATCCCCAAAAACCATATTTTGATTGCGCCTCAACGATATCAATCGTACTTGAACTGTTAGATAATTATAGTCGGTGATACCATCACTGTTATCATCGCTATTACAGAACCGTACGTGAGATTTTCACCTCATACGGCTCCTTGAAGGCCAGAAATAAATCTAAGGACCGCGTCAGTATTATTTTCTCTTGATATGTTTGTAGGATGTATAAGGTAAAAAAAATCTATCGGACGGTCCCAAATTAGACCAATAGAATTCTGTCTGTTATAATAATTTAATAATAAATAAATAAAAGTACTTCTGAATTGATCTTATCCTTTCTTTAATAATTTCAATAAAAATTTTAATTATTTTTTATTGAGTAATAACTTAATTGTTCAATAAAATACTTCTTGTAGAAATATCAATAACCCGTCGATTTCACTTACGAAAAATTATTATATATTAATTTATGAATTATGACACAAATTATATATCTATTAACTATTAAATTAATATGTATATGGGAAAGAATAAAAAAGATATCTTTTTTATTTTTTTTTTATTGGAGTTAGATTTATTTCTCTTTTTTTCGTTCCTATTCTTCTTTCTATTTCTGATAAAAAGAGTGTTTACAAAATAAAAATAAAGTAAAGTATTATTTCGTTCCCAATAGTTATTTATTTAACCGGTGGATAGGAGTATACTCTGGATTGGAATCGTGCCGTGGGGAGTACTACCTGATCATTTCTACCAACTTAAAGCCCCAATTAGTATTCTTTGTTTGTATATTATGTAAAAATATCCTTTTGGAGAATTTACATAATCTCTATTACTAATCCTTTACATATCTTGGTGTTTCTACCCACCCACTCGTTTTTGCTCAACCTCCCATTATGGTAATACATACAAACGATAGTGAAAACTCAATCACGGTTGATCTTTTGAGCCCGCTTCAAGTCAGGATGACTAATCAACCAATCTTGGGGGAAATAGTCTCTTCTGTTTATGTTTATTTCCGCTTAACTCTCCAATTCTTATACATAGAAAATGAGATTAAATCTTTTTACTGCGAATTTATATTTATATATAAGCTGTTTTTTTTTCACTCATATAACTATTTTATTTAGTTCATCAATCCAAATAATGAATAAAAAAATGAAGATATCTACTTAATTCATTCCATTTACTTGAAAGAAAGGAATAGAGAAAGGTTTCTGTCTATGTATCAACGAATCGCACGTAGAGATATTGATAACACACATAAAGTTAATGGTATTTCATAACTAATTGATTGAGCGGCAGCTCGTAGACCACCTAAAAAGGAATATTTATTATTTGACCCGTATCCTGACATAAGAAGTCCAATCGGAGCAATACTGGAAATGGCAATCCATAAAAAAACCCCGATGTTGAGATCCGCTAAAACAAGGTGATAGCCAAAAGGAACTACTGAATAGCTTACTAAAATTGATATAACTGCTATGGATGGCCCGATACTGAATAAACGAGTATCCCCCCTAGATGGAAGAAGATTTTCTTTGAAAAGCAGTTTTGCCCCATCCGCTAGAGCTTGAAGAACTCCCAAAGGGCCGGCGTATTCAGGTCCAATACGTTGTTGTATCCCTGCGGATATTTCTCTTTCTAACCATACAATTACCAACACACCTATTGTGATTCCCACTACAAGAGTCAAAATAGGAATAAGAACCCATATAATTTCATAAACCCCTTTTAAAAATTCTAATCTAGAAAAAGAATCAATATCTTGTACTTCGGGTGTATCAATTATCATTTCAACGATCAACTTCTCCCATAATGATATCTATACTACCTAGTATTGTCATAATATCAGCCAATTTCATTCTTTTAACTAACTGAGGAAGAATTTGCAAATTGATAAAACCAGGCGGGCGGATTTTCCATCTCCAAGGAAAACCGCTCCGATCCCCTATCAGAAAAATTCCCAACTCTCCCTTTGGGGCTTCGACTCTCACATAAAGTTCTTGTTTGGGCAACTCAAATGTAGGAGAAGGCTTTTTACTAATAAATCGATATTCAAAATCATTCCATTCCGGATTCCTTTCTCTATCAAAGTCTCGTATTTCTAAATTCTCATAGGGCCCCCCTGGAATTCCTTCCAGGGCCTGTTGAATAATTTTTATGGATTCTATCATTTCACCAATTCGGACTAGATAACGAGCTAATGAATCTCCCTCTTTTTGCCACTGTACTTCCCAATCAAATTCGTCGTAACACTCATAATGATCAACTTTACGAAGATCCCATTGTATTCCGGAAGCTCGCAGCATTGGTCCCGATAAACCCCAATTTATTACTTCCTCTCTACCAATAATGCCTACGCCCTCGACTCGTTCTAAAAAAATAGGATTTCGTGTAATAAGTTTTTGATATTCAGCAACTCTAGTTAAAAAATAATCGCAGAAATCCAAGCATTTATCTATCCAACCATGAGGTAGATCAGCCGCTACTCCTCCGATACGAAAATAATTATGCATCATTCTCATACCTGTGGCAGCTTCGAATAGATCATATACTAATTCTCTTTCCCTGAAAATATAGAAAAAGGGGGTTTGTGCACCAATATCCGCCATAAAAGGACCTAGCCATAACAGATGAGAAGCTATACGACTCAACTCCAACATAATTATTCTGATATAGCTGGCTCTTTTAGGTACTTGAATATTTCCCAACAGTTCCGGTCCATTTACAGTTATTGCTTCTGTGAACATAGTAGCTAAATAATCCCAACGTGTTACATAAGGCAAGTATTGTATAATTGTTCGGTTTTCCGCAATTTTTTCCATCCCTCGGTGTAAATAACCCAATATGGGTTCACAGTCAATAACATCTTCACCATCTAGAGTAATGATGAGTCGAAGAACACCGTGCATTGATGGGTGGTGAGGGCCCATATTTACTATCATGAGGTCTTTTCTTGTAGCCGGTATATTCATAGGTTTTTCCTCGATTCATTCTTTCATGAATTGCTGAAAACGAAAAAAGTTCATTAAAATTCAAGATATAATAAATCAAATAATTAAAAATGACTCGTCAAATTAACGAGTTTTTGACTCCCGAATATCCAACCGATTAATTAATTCTTTATAACATACTCTATTTTTCTTTGACAAATAAGACAGTAGTCGTTGGCGTTTTCCCAAAATTTTACGTAAACCTCTCTGAGATAAATAGTCTTTTTTGTGTAATTCTAAATGTGAAGTAAGTCTTCGTATCCTATTGGTAAAACTAACTATTTGAAATTCCGCGGATCCTCTGTTTTCTTCTTGTGAAATAACCGAGATGAATGAATTTTTTACCATAAAATTAAATTTTCTGCCCCCCCCCCTTTTTATTTTAAGATATTTTTATTTATAGATATCTTTATTGATCAGTAATAATAATGCACTTCATTTTTATTTGGCATATAAAATAATCTTAATTTCGTTATTAATTTATCATTTTTTTTATTGGATGTGAAAGGATATACATAAAGGATGGTTGTTTTCTGCACTTACAAAAGAAAAAAATTGATACCTTAAAATAAGAATATTTTATGCATCCATTTCTAGATCTAATTGATATGTAATTGAATTAGTATCATGTATCAGAATGGAATGTAAGACAATGCATGTGTGCATCTCTTTGTAGTCATAGACCAGATACGATATGTCAAATATAGGAAAAATTTACCCTTAATTCATTTTCAATCGCGGATACATACGTATCCTTACCATACTGAAACGACTGCCATTATTGCTATTAAACCAATAACGATTCATACAAGCCAAATCTTCTAATCGATAGCTGGGCCATAGAAATGACTTTAATTTAATAAGTTTTTTTTTATATTTTTTTCTTTTATACAAAATTTCACTGTTTACCCTATTCCCATTACAAAATGTTGCATTTCTATGCATATCATTTCTATTCTTCGAATTGAAACAAATTTGAATTCTCAATTCTCTACGACTTCTAGGCGATAAAAGATTTTCCGGAACAAACAAATCATAATGATTTTTATCTCTATTTCCAGTCATCTTTTGATGTTTTGTAATGACTTCATCAGAATTCTTATCAACATGTTTTTTTTCTTCGTATCCTTGATTAATTCGGTGTTTACTTTTATGAACTAATGAAATACTGACGGTTTGATACATAATAAAATTTCCATCGTTTTTTATAGATAGACGGGTTGGTTCAATAATCAAAATTCCCCTTTTAATCAATTCTGTAAGAGTTAAATTTTTATGAATCATCAGAATATCCAGACTCATTTCGCCCCTTTGAATAGAGGATATAGTAATTTCTCTTGGATTTATCAGTCTAAGCAGGAGACAATATACTTTGATGTTGTTGATTATTTTTTTATTTAAAAAATCATCCCATCTTAATTGAAAATGAAAATACCTTTTTAGGAAGAAATCAAACTCCGCTTTTGTATTGATCTTGTATTGCCCTTTATTTTTATGTTTTTTCATGTCCGATCCCGTATAATCTTCTTCAGCATCTTTTTCTTGTTTTGAAAGAGCCGACTTAAGATCTGCTTGGCCTGCAGATTCCTTTTCCCCTTGATTTCGCTTTTCTAATTCAAGGTATTTTTTTTCATTGGACGGTGTTGATATAAAAGTATCCCTTTTTTTATTTACATTGATGTTTTTGTTTTCACTAGCATTTTCATTATAATTTAAAAGTAATAGTTTTATTGGTCTAACCCAAGGTTTAATTTTATACATATTATAAAGTATCACAAATTCGGGGAAGAACCAAAGTTCCAGGTTTGATATGGGATAACTTAGTATTTCTTCATTCATTCCCATCCAATCAAAAAATATTTTTTGATTGTATACGTGGATTTCTTGATCTTGTTGAGTCGTGAGATAAAAAAGACTCTTCTTATTGTTATTAATTTTATCAATTATTTGATACTTATTAAATCCAATCTTAGTATATTTATTAATGTCAGTATGAATATCGACCCAGGTCTTAATATCGACCTTCTTTTTAAGACAAAAGTTGATGATTCTCCAATCAAAATATTTTCTATCCGGATTTTTATCCATATCTCTAATATCATCTTCTATTAGAGAATTATTGATAGGTATAATTTTCAGCATATTAAATGATTTTTGTTTATGTGTGTTGTAATTATAAAAAGTATTTTGGTTATTTTTTACTTGTAATGGTGATCCATAAATGGAAGAGACCTTATTATCTTTATAATTAAGAAATTTATACGCTAAAAGATCATATCTATATTGTTTTTTAAAATTATCCCTTTGATTCAGTAATGAATATGTTTCAATTTTTTTTTTTTTTTCGTAGTGAATTAATTGATCTTTTTCATATAAATAACATAAATATTTATTTGGAGCCGTACAGTGTTGATTGAATATATTTCTCCATTTTTGTGGTACTAATCTAGACCATTTAATCTGAGATATATCACATTGATATTGATAATTATTTCTCAACCAATTTGTACATTGATTCATTACAGAGTTGTGAAGATTCTTATGCCTTAATTTGGACTGAAATAGTTCTTGTGTTACAAAAAAAAAAAAAATTATTTCATTTTTTAGAAAGGGAGATGCTTCATTATATTGAAAGACAGATTTTAACTTATATAAGTATAAGGTTTGTGATAATTTGTAAAATACATATGCTTGTGAAAAGTAAGATAAGTCACAAAAAGTCTTTGGATTTTTGTTACTAATATTGGCATTATTAGAACGTGACTTTTTTATAGTCGAAATAAAGTGAATTAAACTTTTATTAGTTTTATCAATTCTTTCTTGATCTCCTTCATTATTGTTAATGTATTTATTAATACCTTTTTTTGTTGATTCGAGAAAAGGTTGTGTATTGATGGTAGGAATATTAATGATCGATAGAAAGATATCTATGTATATCTTTTCAATGAAAATTTTTATAAAATAATGTGATTTACGGATTAATCGAACATTTATTCTTTTTAATATCTGCCCAATATTTGTTTGTGATTCCAATCTTTTCTCAACATAACTTCTTTTGTTAGAACTAAAACGTCTATCTGGAGTTAAAAATACTTTTTTCTTGTCTTTTTTAATTTTTTCTATTTGATTTATGATTGTATTTGTTCTATCAGTCAGATCTTGCATTTTTTTTTCTGGTAATGAATAATTTGTCCAATCCTGAGATCTAATTTGAATGGACGATTCGTGAATCATTCGATTACCAACTATCAAATCGTTTTTAGTTTCACTCAATTCAATTTCTCTCAATCCAAATAATAGAATGGGGTTTATTTTTGAGAGTTCTTTTATTATTTCTTTTATAAAACGAATGCTTTTAATGGCCCATTTTTTTGTTTCTTTTGAAATATTTCGAAACAATTTTGTTTGTTCTTTTAAAATTCTTAGGGTTATAAAACATTTTTTTTTTACTTTTGTAATTTTTTTTTTTAATTCTTTAAAAATAGGTTCAAAAAATGAAAGTTGTTTTTTGGGAGAACCGAAGGGTTGTTCAGCCTCCATTCCAAAAATTGTTAAAAAACAAAAATCATTTTTTTGATCTTTCTTTGGATAGTTATAGGGCGCTCGTAGTTTAGATCTATGCCAAGGTTTAAGACGAAAAGGAAATAGGATCTTGATCTGAATACCGTCTGTTAGCCAGTTTTTTGGGAATTCTTTTTCCGATAATTGAACGCCATTATAGGTACATTTAACATGCATTTCTCTATTCCAATCCTTTAAATCCTCAGACCATTCAGGAAATTGAAATAATAGGATACGTAGTATATTTTTAGCTAATATTAATGAAGGTAATATAATATATTTTCTAAGAATTGATTGGGTTACTAACAAAAAACCTCTTATTACTTGAGCAAGTAAAATACTATCCCAGGCTTCCGCTATTTGTATACGTACTTTTTCCTTTCTTTTTTCTTCTTCTTTTTTGTACTCTTCTTTTTTTTTCTCACTTTGTTTTGTCTTCTTTTCTGTATAATCCGAAATTGTGAATTCCGTGTTTTTCCACATCCAATTTCTAAAAATTATTTTCATCCTTTTGGAAATAAAAAAAAAAAAAGATTTGTCTAGTCGGTCCAAAAAAAGGGGAGAATGCACATTTGCTTGAAAAATTTTCCAAGTAACTGTTTTACGTCGTTGAGCTCGCATGGAGCCTTTGATTATGTCTCGACGAAAATCCGGTTGTTGTGAATAACGTATCAAAGCCACTTCGTCTGTTTGATCAGTATTATTAGTTTCTTGGCTATTAGTATAAGCATCAGTATTACCTTGGTTATCAGTAAAAATTACTACACGTTTGGCTTTTCTTGAACGAATCTGATGCTCCTCTACTACACTTTCCTCGGTTTCTCCCTCCTGTTGTTCCAAATCATTGATTAATTTGTACGACTGTGCAGGAATTTTCTTATTGATTTCTTTTATTCCAATAATTTTTTTTTTAATCAGTTTATCGTTGGTAAAAGTTCTAACTTTATGGAATAATAATTTTAAAATTTTTATTTGATCCTCGTAATCAATTATTACTTGGTCGTGTTCGGGAACTAAAATAAGTTTTTTAAAATTAAAACTTGATGTTGATTTTACAGCCAGTTTATTGATTAAATTCAATAAATAACCAATTTCTGTTGATAATGATTTTATATCAAATGTATTTTTTTTATGTTCAAATTCTAAGTAATTAATAATAAGAAGAATAACATGAATTTTATTTATACAACCATTTTCTATGTAATTTTTTATAGAAGCTTCATTTATGATTGAAAGTGTAAACAACTTTTTGATTCGTCCGCGGTAAGGTCCATTCAAGAAAGGATCGTATATTTTTGGTAAGCATTCTTTTTTAGTTTTATCGTTATACAATCGAGTTCTTTTTTCTAGTATATTCATAACAGGGGCTTCCTTATCTAGAGTTTTATCAAGAGCTTTTACTCTATTAAAAAAACTTTTGCTTAGGGCTTTCTTTTTATGATCATTCATATAATTCCAATGATTATAAAATTCATTAGAGGGGAATTTTTCTTTTGTGAACAAAGACATTTTTTTTTGTATCATTTCAAAAAAGGTTGCCAAACTAGGGGGGTACGTAAAACAAATTATTTCCTTTCCATCACTTTGACATGAAGAAAAAAAATATTGTGACATTTCATTTCTTAAAGAATGCTTTTTTTTTATATATCGCAACGGACGATTCCACCGTTTATAGTTGAAAAGAATAGTTACAATAGGTTTTTCAAACCGGAATTGATCCTTTGTTTTTTCCTTTCCATTCACTCGGATCTCTTTCGTTTCATCGATTTTGTCCGGATCCTCCTTTTCTTCCGAAAAAAGG